ATGAATATTTGTGAACAGTGTGGATACCATTTGAAAATGGGTAGTTCAGAAAGAATCGAAATTTCGATCGACCCCGGTACTTGGGACCCTATGGATGAAGACATGGTCTCTCTGGATCCCATTGGATTTCATTCGGAGGAGGAGCCTTATAAAGATCGTATTGATTCTTATCAAAGAAAGACAGGATTAACTGAGGCTGTTCAAACAGGCGTAGGTCAACTAAATGGTATTCCCGTAGCAATTGGGGTTATGGATTTTCAGTTTATGGGGGGTAGTATGGGATCCGTAGTCGGGGAGAAAATCACCCGTTTGATTGAGTACGCTACTAATCAATTTCTACCTCTTATTATAGTGTGCGCTTCGGGGGGAGCGCGCATGCAAGAAGGGAGTTTGAGCCTGATGCAAATGGCTAAAATATCGTCTGCTTTATATGATTATCAATCAAATAAAAAGTTATTGTATGTATCAATCCTTACATCTCCTACTACTGGTGGGGTAACAGCTAGTTTTGGTATGTTGGGAGATATTATTATTGCCGAACCAAATTCCTACATTGCATTTGCGGGTAAAAGAGTAATTGAACAAACATTGAATAAAACAGTACCCGAAGGTTCACAAGCGGCTGAATATTTATTCCAGAAGGGCTTATTCGACCTAATCGTACCGCGTAATCTTTTAAAAAGCGTTCTGAGTGAGTTATTTAAGCTCCACGCCTTCTTTCCTTTGAATTCCAATTCAATCAAGTAGAGCGCACTAAGTTCAATTATTTTATTTGTAGCAAACAAAAAAAGTAGTTAGCTTATCCGAATCTTAGCTTATCGGAATCAAAGTAACTAAAAAGGGAGTTTTCTTTGGCGACCTAAGATCTAATTGTAGAAAGAATCAAAATCAAAAGTTGCGTATAACTCTTTTTTTTTTTACCTAGATTCCCGATTACTAATTAAGAAGTCTCTATCAACAAGATAAAAACGTGAGTTCTTCCTTTCGTGAAATTAGGAAAATAAAACGAATTTCATCTTACGTATATAATCAAATTCAAATTATAGAAAAAATAGATATATAGTTTTATATCTTTCTCCATCTCCCGAAAATCCCGTTTTCACTAAAAATCCCGGTTGTGTCGCATTCTAATGAATCTTTCAATAATTTGTAAGAAACTCTTTATTAAATATTAAAATGAAATTCAAAGACAAGAACAAAACACAAAGAAACGAAGAAAAAGAAAATGGATTATCATATGTATCTTTCATATAGATAGATGAATAAGTCCATTTATTTAGTTCTACATTCCTTGGACTTATTCTATATACTCACTTAGATACTTAATATCTCTAATCTACGAATTCATAATAATTACAATTATTAATTATAATTAGTATAAATATAAAATATGATATTAAAAAAAAATAAGAACAGGTACAAATAATAAATCGAGGTACCCCATTTTATGACAACTTTCCATTTTCCCTCTATTTTTGTGCCTTTAGTAGGCCTAGTATTTCCGGCAATTGCAATGGGTTCTTTATTTCTTTATGTTCAAAAAAACAAGATTGTTTAGATTCGAGGGGACCCAGTCTCATTCTTTTTTTTTTTTTTTAACTTAGACTTGTAGCATAACACAGATATTTATTTCGGAAAAGAAAATATAGTAGAACATGTGATTTCCGCCGAACATAAAGGAAAAAGCTCTTATGTCTGCAGAAAATGATCTATAGATAACTGAATTCTAGCCAGTTTCAAATAGATCAGGATCGCTGGATGCCTAAAATGTAAAGTTGGTGGATCTATATATATATCAATATGTATATTGGGATCATATGAGGGGTATGTTATTATTTTAGATCTAAACAATTTGATGAATTACTCCTAAAAGTTCCCATTAAACTAGTGCTAGTTCACATCAAACTAGTGCTAGTTGATGAAAGTTCATTCGGAAACAAAAAAAGTAAAGTCAAAATCATTTGGGGTATTCTCTCAATTTCAATAAAATGCAATCGGATCAAGTATGAGTTGGCGATCAGAAGATACATGGATAGAACTTATAACGGGGTCTCGAAAACTAAGTAATTTTTGTTGGGCCCTTATCGTTTTTTTAGGTTCATTAGGATTCTTGTTGGTTGGAACTTCCAGTTTTCTTGGTAGAAATTTGATATCTTTTGTTCCGTCTCAGCAAATCCTTTTTTTTCCACAGGGAATCGTGATGTCTTTCTACGGAATCGCGGGTCTCTTTATTAGTTCCTATTTGTGGTGCACAATTTCCTGGAATGTAGGTAGTGGTTATGATCGATTCGATAGAAAGGAAGGAATAGTGTGTATTTTTCGTTGGGGATTTCCTGGAAAAAATCGTCGCATATTCCTCCGATTCCTTATAAAAGATATTCAATCCGTTCGAATAGAAGTTAAAGAGGGTATTTATGCCCGTCGTGTCCTTTATATGGATATCAGAGGCCGGGGGGCTATTCCGTTGACCCGTACTGATGAGAATTTAACTCCACGAGAAATTGAACAAAAAGCCGCGGAATTGGCCTATTTCTTGCGCGTACCAATTGAAGTATTTTGATTTTGAGAAAAGGAACTGGGCGGAAGAACGAATGCTTTCTCGGCAGGAGGGAAAAAACGCAAGAATCCTTTTAGTTTTTCTATAACTAAATGATACTTTAGATGCAGATAAACCATATCTTGTAAATTATTTTCTTTGTCAATCGACCTTTTTACTTGTTTTGCCGCTTATTTTTTTGACCATCACAATATCTTTTTCTCAATTATTCTATTCTTGACTATGGGGAATCGTTGGAATTTTTTTTTTCGAAATACTGGATATTTTGATAGAATAAGGGGTTCTTTCGTCTCAAAATCTCAATAATATTCATTTCTTCAAAGTACTTCTTTCGGCCATTCATCGAAAGGAGACATTTGTTTGGAATTTGATGAATTGAGGTATCTAGCAACACTATTTTGTATTATTTCTTCAGTCGAACTTGAAGTGGAGTCTTAGTCTATTTCTGTATTCTTTCTAGATTCAAAACAAAATCACAAATAAAATAGATTCATAGGTTTGATGCCCTGTCTAGAACTCATGTTTGAAAGAAATATTCGATTACATAAAGTCCGACAAATGGAGTGGGTTAATTAAAAATTAACAGGCGAAAAATGGCAAAAAAGAAAGCATTCACTCCTCTTTTGTATCTTGCATCTATAGTATTTTTGCCCTGGTGGATTTCTCTCTCATTTACTAAAAATATGGAATCTTGGGTTATTAATTGGGCGAATATCGGCCAATCCGAAATTTTTTTGAATGATATTCAAGAAAAAAGTATTCTAGAAAAGTTCATAGAATTAGAAGAAATCCTCTTCTTGGAAGAAATGATCAAGGAATACTCGGAGACATATCTACAAAAGCTTCTTATAGGAATCCACAAAGAAACGATCCAATTAATCAAGATACACAACGAGGATCGTATCCATACAATTTTACACTTCTCGACAAATATAATCTGTTTTGTTATTTTAAGTGGTTTTTCTATTTTAGGTAATGAAGAACTTGTTATTCTTAATTCTTGGACTCAGGAATTCCTATATAACTTAAGTGATACAGTAAAAGCTTTTTCAATTCTTTTATTAACCGATTTATGTATCGGATTTCATTCACCCCACGGCTGGGAACTAATGATTGGTTCTGTATACAAAGATTTTGGATTTGGTCATAATGATCAAATTATATCTAGTCTTGTTTCCACTTTTCCGGTTATTCTCGATACTATTTTTAAATATTGGATTTTTCGTTATTTAAATCGTGTATCTCCGTCACTTGTAGTTATTTATCATTCAATGAATGATTGATAAATGATCCACCAATATTAATCCAATTAGAACGTTTCTTACTTTGTAGTTCTACATAAGTATTAAAAACATTCTATCCGGGGGGTTTTCATACTATTTTTATAGTATAGTATTCCAGTAAAATGATTCCAATAAATAGCAGAATCGTGGATAGGAAACTATACTAGCGACCTACCCAATTTATTGTAGAAATTTTCAGACCAATGATTAGACTATGCAAACTAGAAATACTTTTTCTTGGATAAAGGAACATATTACTCGATCTATTTCCGTATCGCTCATCATATATATCATAACTCAGACATCCGTTTCAAGTGCATATCCCATTTTTGCGCAGCAGGGTTATGAAAATCCACGAGAAGCGACCGGGCGTATTGTATGTGCCAATTGTCATTTAGCTAATAAGCCCGTGGATATTGAGGTTCCACAAGCAGTACTTCCCGATACTATATTTGAAGCAGTTGTTCGAATTCCTTATGATAAGCAAGTGAAACAAGTCCTTGCTAATGGTAAGAAAGGGGGTTTGAATGTGGGGGCTGTTCTTATTTTACCGGAGGGGTTTGAATTAGCTCCTTCCGATCGTATTTCTCCCGAGATGAAAGAAAAGATAGGAAATTTGTCTTTTCTGAGCTACCGCCCTAATAAAAAAAATATTCTTGTAATAGGGCCTGTTCCCGGCCAGAAATATAGTGAAATCACCTTTCCTATTCTTTCCCCCGACCCCACTACTAAGAAAGATGTTCACTTCTTAAAATATCCTATATATGTAGGAGGAAATAGGGGAAGGGGTCAGATTTATCCCGACGGAAGCAAGAGTAACAATACAGTTTATAATGCTACAGGAGCGGGCATAGTAAGCAAAATCATACGAAAAGAAAAAGGGGGATATGAAATAACCATAACAGATCCATCGGATGGACGTCAAGTGGTTGATATTGTCCCTCCAGGACCAGAAGTTCTTGTTTCAGAGGGTGAATCCATCAAATTTGATCAACCATTAACGAGTAATCCTAATGTGGGTGGATTTGGTCAGGGAGATGCCGAAATAGTACTTCAAGATCCATTACGTGTCCAAGGTCTTTTGGTCTTCTTGGCATCTGTTATTTTGGCACAAATATTTTTGGTTCTTAAAAAGAAACAGTTCGAGAAAGTTCAATTGG